GTTATTTGGGAATTGTTTCAAGCAAACGCACATTCCCCTCTTTTTTTGGACAGAATAGAAAAATCCCCTCTTTTTTCTTTTGATATCTCCGGGCTGATTAAAGTAATTTTTAGAAATTGGGTAGGGAAAGGGGAAGCATTCAAAATTGTAGAGTATACAGAAGAAGAAAGAAAAAGAGAAGAAGAAAAAGAGACGAAGAAAAGAACGGAGAAAGAGCGAATACAGATAGCAGAGGCCTGGGATACCATTCCAGTTACACAAGTAATAAGAGGTTGCATGTTACTAACTCAATCTATTTTTAGAAAATATATTGTATTACCTTCATTGCTAATTGCAAAAAATAGTGGACGCATGTTCCTATTTCAATTTCCCGAATGGTTTGAGGATTTACAGGAATGGAATAGAGAGATGCATGTTAAATGTACCTATAATGGTGTTCCATTATCCGAAACAGAATTTCCGAAAAATTGGTTGACAGACGGTATTCAGATAAAAATCTTATTTCCCTTCCGTCTGAAACCTTGGCACAAATCGAAACTACGATCATCTAAGAAAGGTTTAATGAAAAAGAAAAAAGAAAAAGATGATTTTTGTTTTTTAACAGTTTGGGGAATGGAAACTGAACTTCCTTTTGGTTCGCCCCGAAAAGGACCTTCCTTTTTTAAACCCATTTTTAAGGAAATTGAAAAAAAAATTGGAAAATTTAAAAAGAAGTCTTCTCGAGTTCTAATAGTTTTTAAAAGAAAAATAAAATTACTTCGAAAAGTTTTAAAAGAAACAAAAGAATGGGTTATCAAAAGTGTTATTTTTATAAAAAAAATAATAAAAGAACTTTCAAAAATTCTGTTATTTCGATTACCAGGAAGAGAAGTATATGAATCAAGTGAAATTAAAGAAGAAAAAGATTCTATAATAAGCAATCAGCTAATTCACGAATCGTTTAGTGAAATTGCATCTACGAATTGGACAAATTCTTCATTAACAGAAAAAAAAATCAAGGATTTGACTACTAGAACAAGTACAATTCGAAATCAAATAGAAAGAATTATAAAAGAGCAAAAAAAAATAACTCCAAGAATAAATAATATTAGTCTTAAAAAAACAAGTTATAATGCTAAAAGATTCGAAAAATGGCAAATATTCAAAAAAAGAAATGCTCAATTAATCTCTAAATTACCTCTTTTTTTGAAATTTTTCATTGAAAGAATCTACACAGATATATTTTTATGTATCATTAATATTCCCAGAATGAATACAGAACTTTTTCTTGAATCAACAAAAAAAATTATTGATAAATCCATTTACAATAATGAAAGAAAACAAGAAAGAATTAATAAAATTAAGAAAAATCTAATTCCATTTATTTCGACTATAAAAAAGTCACTTGATAATATTAGTAATAGTCAAAAAAATTCACCTATTTTTTATGACTTATCCTACGTGTCACAAGCATATGTATTTTTCAAATTATCACAAATCCAAGTTAGTAACTCGTATAAATTAAGAGCTGTTCTTCAATCTCAAGGAATCCCCCCGCCTGAAATAAAGGATTCTTTTGAAACACAAGGAATGGTTGATTCGAAATTAGGGGATAAGAAACTTCCGAGTTATGAAATGAATCAATGGAAAAAGTGGTTAAGAGGATATTATCAATACAATTTATCTCAGAGCAGATGGTATAGATTAATACCAGAAAAATGGCGCAATACAGTTCATCAGCGTAAAAAGGAAAATTTTAGCAAAAGGCATTCATATGAAAAAGACCAATTAATTGATTTCAAAAAACAAAAACAAATTGAAGTATATTCATTATCTAATCAAAAAAGAAAAGAGAATTTGCAAAAATACTATAAATATGATCTTTTATCATATAAATTTCTTAATTATGAAAATAAAACGGAATACTTTTTTTATAGATCTCCGTTTCAAGGACGTAAGAAGCAAGAGATTTCTTATAACACGCATAAAGAAAATATACTGAGGAACATCCCTATCGATAATTATCTAGGAAAGGTCCATATTCTATATATGGAAAAAACGGTCGATAGAAAATATTTTGATTGGAACATTCTCAATTTTGATCTTAAACAAAAAGGCGATATTGAGGCCTGGGTCAGCAATGGGAATCAAAATACTCAAATAATTCCTAAAAAAGATCTTTTTTACCTTATGATTCCAGAAATCAATCCACCAAACTCCGACAAAGTATTTTTTGATTGGATGGGAATGAATGAAAAAATGCTAAAGTGTCGCATAGCGAATTTGGAACCTTGGTTCTTCCCAGAATTTGTGTTACTTTATAATGCATATAAAAGCAAACCTTGGTTTATACCAAGCAAATTACTTCTTTCAAATTTGAATAAAAATGAAAATAGTAGTGAAAATAAAAAAATAAATCAAAAGCAAAAAGGAAGTTTTTTGATACCATCGAATAAAAAGCATGAAAATCAAGGAGAAAAAGAACCCACAAGTCCAGGAAATCTTGGATCCGTTCTCTCACAACAAAAAGATAGTGAAGAAAATTATGCAAGATCAGACATGAAAAAGGGGAAAAAGAAAAAACAATACAAAAGCAGCGCGAGAGCAGAACTAGATTTCTTCCTGAAACGTTATTTGCTTTTTCAATTGAGATGGGACGATACTTTGAATCAAAGACTGATCAATAATGTCAAGGTATATTGTCTCCTGCTTAGACTGATAGATCCAACCCAAATTACTATACCCTCGATTCAAAATAGAGAAATGAGTTTGGATATAATGCTGATTGAGAAGAATTTAACTCTTAACCAATTGATGAAAAAGGGAATATTGATTATAGAACCCATTCGTCTGTTTGGAAAAAACGATGCACAATTTATTATGTATCAAACCATAGGTATTTCATTGGTTCATAAGAGTAAGCACCAAATTAATCAAAAATACCAAGAACAAAGATATGTTTCTAAGAAGAATTTTGATGAAACTATTTCATCACACCAAAGAATAACTGAAAATAGAGACAAAAATCATTTGGATTTGGTTGTTCCTGAAAATATTTTCTCGTTTAGACGTCGTAGAAAGTTGAAAATTCTAAGTTGTTTTAATTCAAAGAATAGAAATGGTGAAGATAGAAATCCAGTATTTTGGAATGCAAAGGACGTAAAAGACAGCAGCCAAGTTTCGCATGACAGTAACCATTTTAATAGAGAGAAAAATCAATTAATGAAATTAAAGCTCTTTCTTTGGCCTAATTATCGATTAGAGGATTTAGCTTGTATGAATCGTTATTGGTTTGATACCAATAATGGCAGTCGTTTCAGTATGTTAAGAATACATCTGTATCCACGATTGAAATTTTGACATTTCGTGGATAATACACTTTTTCTATATATTCTATACCCTATATATATAATAGGGTATATCAAAGCAAACAAATACATAGATCACATGTCTTGTCTCACATTTCATTCTAATATCCAATAGGAAATAGGAAATGAATAATGTCTCGATTAGATCTCGAAATGAATCAACAGAACCTTCTTTGTTTTAGGTCTAAATTCTTCGATGCGAAAATGTACCAATCCTTTTCTATCCCTATCTAAATCCAATTAGAAATTGGATTAATTGATTTGAATTCAGAAAATTAGGAGTTCATAAAGAAATTTGGATTAGATTATTGTATATACCAGATTCCAATTAATGGCATTATTATTACTGATCAATAAAATCCATATCTGTAAAAAGGGAAAGGGGATTTTTTTATGGTAACAAATTCATTCATTTCGGTTATTTCTCAAAAAGAAAACGAAGAAAACAGAGGGTCTGTTGAATTTCAAGTATTCAATTTTACCACTAAGATAAGAAGACTTACTTCACATTTGGAATTGCACAAAAAAGACTCTTCATCCCAGAGAGGGTTGCGGAAAATTTTGGGAAAACGCCAACGACTGCTGGCCTATTTGTCAAAAAAAAATAGAAGACGCTATAAAGAATTAATTAGTGAGTTAAATATTCGAGAGATAAAAACTCGTTAATTTGAAGCGTGATACCATTTGAGCTTAGTCGTTTAAATTTTGATGAACTTCTTTTTACTTTCAGCAATGCATGGAAGAACGACTCGGGAAAAAACTTATGATTGCACCAACTACAAGAAAAGACCTCATGATAGTCAATATGGGCCCTCACCACCCATCAATGCATGGTGTTCTTCGACTGATTGTTACTCTCGATGGTGAAAATGTTATTGATTGTGAACCAATACTGGGTTATTTACATAGAGGGATGGAGAAAATTGCGGAAAATCGAACAATTATACAATATTTGCCTTATGTAACGCGTTGGGATTATTTAGCTACTATGTTCACAGAAGCAATAACCGTAAATGGACCCGAACAGCTAGGCAATATTCAAGTACCTAAAAGGGCTAGCTATATCAGAGCTATTATGTTAGAGTTAAGTCGTATCGCTTCTCATTTGTTATGGCTTGGCCCTTTTATGGCAGATATTGGGGCACAGACCCCTTTCTTCTATATTTTTCGAGAACGAGAGTTAATATATGACTTGTTCGAAGCTGCTACCGGTATGCGCATGATGCATAATTATTTTCGTATCGGAGGAGTAGCTGCTGATCTACCTCATGGCTGGATAGATAAATGTTTGGATTTTTGCGATTATTTTTTAACCGGGGTTGCTGAATATCAAAAGCTTATTACGCGGAATCCTATTTTTTTAGAACGAGTTGAAGGCGTAGGCATTATTGGCGCAGAAGAAGCACTAAATTGGGGTTTATCGGGCCCAATGCTACGAGCTTCCGGAATACAGTGGGATCTTCGTAAAATTGATCGTTATGAGTCTTACGACGAATTTGATTGGGAGATTCAATGGCAAAAAGAAGGGGATTCATTAGCTCGGTATTTAGTACGAATCAGTGAAATGACAGAATCCATAAAAATTATCCAACAGGCTCTGGAAGGAATTCCAGGGGGACCCTATGAGAATTTAGAAATTCGACGCTTTGGTAG